TACTGGATCTTTTGAAAAAAGAATTGGTTGAACTTGAAAATTGACTCATTAAATGAGTAAACGATTGAATTTGATTCGGTTGGTTGGGTGGTACCAACTAAATCGAGTGCTAATTCCCACTTCTTTCTTATTGAATTAACCGATCAACTTGCTATCGGACATTTATTTTCGATTCAGCACTATTCCAATCAAAAAAAAAATTCGACATATTTCACTTTATTATGAAAACCAATCCTACTACTTCTGGTCCTGCGGTTTCCACACTTGACGAAAAACCCCTAGGGCGTATCGCTCAAATTATTGGCCCAGTACTGGATGTTGTTTTTACCCCGGGCAAGATGCCTAATATTTATAACGCTTTGGTAGTTAAAGGTCGAGATACTGTTGGTCAGCAAATTAATGTGACTTGCGAGGTACAACAATTATTAGGAAATAATCGAGTTAGAGCTGTAGCTATGAGTGCTACAGATGGTCTGACGAGAGGGATGGAAGTGATTGACACGGGAGCTCCTCTAAGTGTTCCGGTCGGCGGAGCTACTCTCGGGCGAATTTTCAATGTTCTTGGAGAGCCTGTTGATAATTTAGGTCCTGTAGATACTCGTACAACATCTCCTATTCATAGATCTGCGCCCGCCTTTATACAGTTAGATACGAAATTATCAATCTTTGAAACAGGGATTAAAGTAGTGGATCTTTTAGCTCCGTATCGCCGTGGAGGAAAAATCGGACTATTTGGAGGGGCTGGCGTGGGTAAAACAGTACTTATCATGGAATTGATCAACAACATTGCCAAAGCTCATGGAGGCGTATCCGTATTTGGCGGAGTAGGCGAACGTACTCGTGAAGGAAATGATCTCTACATGGAAATGAAAGAATCCGGGGTGATTAATGAAAAAAATATTGCAGAATCAAAAGTAGCTCTAGTCTATGGTCAAATGAATGAACCGCCGGGAGCTCGTATGAGAGTTGGTTTGACTGCACTAACCATGGCGGAATACTTCCGGGATGTTAATGAACAAGATGTGCTTCTATTCATCGACAATATCTTTCGTTTTGTCCAAGCGGGATCAGAAGTATCCGCCTTATTAGGGAGAATGCCCTCTGCAGTGGGTTATCAACCCACCCTTAGTACAGAAATGGGTTCTTTGCAAGAAAGAATTACTTCCACCAAAGAGGGATCTATAACTTCGATCCAAGCAGTTTATGTACCTGCAGATGATTTGACCGACCCCGCTCCTGCCACGACATTTGCACATTTAGATGCGACTACCGTACTATCAAGAGGATTAGCTGCCAAAGGTATTTATCCAGCAGTAGACCCTTTAGATTCAACGTCAACTATGTTACAACCTGGGATCGTTGGCGAGGAACATTATGAAACTGCGCAAAAAGTTAAGCAAACTTTACAACGTTACAAAGAACTTCAGGACATTATAGCTATCCTGGGGTTGGACGAATTATCCGAAGAAGATCGTTTAACTGTAGCAAGAGCACGAAAAATTGAGCGTTTCTTATCACAACCCTTCTTCGTGGCAGAAGTCTTTACCGGTTCTCCGGGAAAATATGTTGGTCTCGCGGAAACAGTTAGGGGGTTTCAACTGATCCTTTCCGGAAAATTAGACAGTCTTCCTGAGCAGGCCTTTTATTTGGTGGGTAACATCGATGAAGCTACCGCGAAAGCTATGAACTTAGAAGGGGAGAAGAAATGACCTTAAATCTTTGTGTACTGACTCCTAATCGAATTATTTGGGATTCAGAAGTGAAAGAAATCCTTTTATCCACTAATAGTGGCCAAATTGGTGTATTACCAAATCACGCCCCTATTGCCACAGCTGTGGATATAGGTCTTTTGAGAATACGTCTCAACAACCAGTGGTTAACGGCGGCTCTAATGGGTGGTTTCGCTAGAATAAGTAATAATGAGATCACTATTTTAGGAAATGATGCGGAGATGAGTACTGACATTGATCCGCAAGAAGCTCAACAAGCTCTTGAAATAGCTGAAGCTAACTTGAGTAGAGCTCAGGGTAAGAGACAGGCAATTGAGGCGAATCTAGCTCTCAGACGAGCTAGGACACGAGTAGAGGCTGTGAATGTTATTTCAACATAATCAAACGAAGTTCTTTATTATACACCACAATTTACACCACATTTTGATTGAACACAATCAAATCTAGATGATACAATGAAAAAAGAAGATGGGTAGAGAAACTTATTAGATACCAGAATCCATGGTATCTAATAAGTTTTACCTACTATTGGATTTGAACCAATGACTCCTGCCGTATGAAAGCAATACTCTAACCACTGAGTTAAGTAGGTTATTTATCATCACAAAAAAAGGACCCGTCGTCTCCGGGATTATAGGTGGAATATTATTTCTAAGCAATACCAATCCGCTAACAGTAAACGGATCAGAGAGCTATGATGTGGGGTCCTATCTTGACAAGAAATTATCTATATGTTAAGATATCTATGACAAGGGCTATAGCTCAGTTAGGTAGAGCACCTCGTTTACACGTGCGCCAATGCTTTTCAAAGGAGCCCATTATGCAATGAACATAATTGATCTTATTGAGAAATTGATGTCTTACTCCATAGATTCGAGGGAACAATAGCCTGACAAATATTTGGTTCGGTCCGATTCGAGTACGAATTCGGGTGACAAATCAAATAGAATTCACAATTGATTTGTTAATTGATAAGGTAAATACCCAATCCATTCAATGCTAGGCCTAATGAGTATAAGGGACTCAAAAGAACCTCTTTTCGTCTTATGAACTTTAAGGTGTATGAAGTCTCATATTTGACTCTTGCTGCGGAACGATAGAGACTCCATTTAACTTAGGTTGATCTAGGCCGGAGGCAGACCTAAGTCAAGGCAACCCTTCTTTGAAACACTTTGGTATTGCTCCTAGATCAGAATACAAATACTGAATCGAAGAGCACATGGAGCCATCTTATTATCTTCCTGTAAAGAAAAAATATGGTGGACTAACTGATCTTTACATTAATCAGTTGATGAAAGAGCCCAATGCAACAAAATGCATGTTGGGTCTTTGAAACAGTTCGAATCATTTTGATAATAATCAGTTTGATCTGTTTTACCGAGAAGGTCTACGGTTCAAGTCCGTATAGCCCTAACACATTTCATTTTTTTTTTTTTTTGTTTTTTGTATAGACATTCTATTTTAGTTTAGTATAGTTTTCATTTCCTCATTAGTACTTGTTTATGGATTGACAGATTCCTTTGTCCATAGAAATGAAAGCATTACCACATGTCCATGTCAATACATAAGGACAGGAAAATAAAAAAAATAATTCATTCCAAAAGATCCAATCACGATTTGCAAAATCTCGGATAAAATACCTATCCTTTTTCATTAATCTTCATGGATGAATTACATATGACTTTTTTCCTGCCCATGATCAAAAAGTTACTGATATATTTTTGTTTTGGTATACCCAATCCCAGTCAATTTATGAAGTGAAAATCGTGACATGATCCTTTCTAAAAACTTCATTCTGACCCAATCAAGTCGAATACAATACTTAAGTTACACGGATCTAGTAGTACCTATTCTTTTGTTGGTCTTGTATTTGTAGGAGTCCCCCGACTCCGACTAATTAGTTTTTGGCCGAACAATAATCAAATTGGTTGTTTCAAATATAATGCAGAGATAATGAATTGGTCCCTAATGTATCAATGTTCCTTCTTCTCTATTCTATGAGTTGGGTCGGTTTGGGGATTTGGTCTATCGAATTGTTCAACGATGTGTGATTCTTTCTTTTCTATTAGAAGTATCTTATGTAGATCATTTATCATTCCACTGATGACTGATTCTATCACTCTGCGCTATCTTTCATTGTGTAGTGTAAGTTTGCTTCAAAACAAACCCTTTTGTAAGGAAACCCAACTCATCGGTTGGTCTTACTAAGTGTTATTGCCATAACAAGTATTTTTGTTCTTCCCAAATCGCGGTCTTTCTTTAGTACTCGATTCTTTTTATTTCTGAGAGGATCCGCGAATATAGTACAGATTCCAAGTTTCGAATTTTTTTGGTATAGAAAGATATGAGTTGTTATATGTAAAGGTTCCTTGCAACTCAACGAATCAATAAAGTAAAGAAAATAGAGATGAAATCTAGGATCAAGGAAGGGAGATAAAATAGAATATAATCGTTCGATGTATTAGATTATATTTATGTATTCCTATCGAATCAATAGAAGCAACGATTTTCTACCCGAATTTTAATGAAAAGAATACTTCAAGTAGAATATGCTAGAAATCCCTAGTCATTTTACCCCAATGGAAATGAAATTCGAATATTCGAATAGAAATAAATATATAATATAGATAAATTAAATTGGAAATTCGAAATAAATTCTAAATAAAATTAACTAAACTATAAAAACAAAAACATAGTTATACTAATATGATAGATATTATTAGTATTATTTATTACTATTATAATATAATTATAGTATATAAATATACTATTTTAGTATTTGTATTTAATTACTTTATTCTATTTAGTGTATTTTGTTTTTAGGGAGAAACCGAGACAAAGTAAGAGAGTTTTGTTTGTGTAAGAGTATCCTATGTCTACACTATATGTAAATGGAATCGAAATGCAAAATAAATATAAGTGGGGTTCCGTTGTATGAATCTTTAAACAAGACATGCCTTATAGAAAACATAGAAAACAAACTCTAAACTATGCGGATTTGATCAAAAAATTTTCTTTTTTCGTCTAAGAAGTTCTGGATAAATTGACAATTTCAATTCAAATCGAATAATTCAGCCTATTCCACATTAATAGGAGTATATTTATGTTTCTGCTTCACGAATATGATATTTTCTGGGCATTTCTAATAATATCGGGTGCTATTCCTATCTTGGCATTTGTAATTTCTGGAGCTTTAGCTCCGATTAATGAAGGACCAGAGAAGCTCTCTAGTTATGAATCAGGTATAGAACCCATGGGAGACGCTTGGGT